ACAATTCCATCGAATGGAATGAGATAGGCGCAGCACCACAGGCCTGCTTTTGACATCTCTCATTCACCACCCTATTCACCACTCTTCTTTGGGCATCATTTATATTGCGAGAAATCGGTTTGAGTCCATCTTTTGATTCAAATCGAAGCAATTGGATGTCTTACTCGGGTATATGAATGACATGACCAATCAATCGAAATACTCCAACACATCAGCACCTTTGTCATATATTCCACCATACATCCAATACGATTCACTTTCAAGATGCCTTGGTGGTGAAATGGTAGACACGCGAGACTCAAAATCTCGTGCTACAGAGCGTGGAGGTTCGAGTCCTCTTCAAGGCAAATTCATGGAGAATGCTCGTTCAATGAGCAAGCAGCGGTGGGGATCTTCTCTTATTTTAAGTTATTATTCAGTGAAACCAATGATTAGTTCTTGGAGCAGATAGCAACCATTTCAGACATGCGTATTTTTGATTTTCATATGTTACATCTTTCATGGAAATTTTTGGATGTAGTGATCAATAAGAATAACAAAGGCTCTAGTTGTTCGCTGTTCAAGAATTATTGTTTAGGCAGTGAATCCATACATAGTGTTTTGATCGAATTTCAATTCTTCCATGTTTCATCAACAGTAGCATATTGTTCCATGGAACATAGGTCCAAAATATGGAATAAACAAGTTTTTTCACGACTCTAACCCCCACATTCTGTTCCACTGAATCCCTCTTTCATGGACACATTTATTTCCGGCTAAGGAATGGAAATATTTCTACTGTTACATGATGAATCCAATTTTCATTTCATCCGGGAAAAGCCATCTTTTTCTCAACAATGTCTTTGTCATTTGATCCAATAGCGTTCCGTTAGATAGGAACAGATTTGCTAAATACGGAAAACTCTCGAATGGAGTTGTATTCGAACGGAAAGATCCATTTGATAATGAACGATTGGTTCTAAGCAATCTCTGGCGATTGATCAGCAATTCGAAGAGATTTTCTTGCGTATTCTTGATAAACCAGCGTTTATATATAGATGTAGGAGGATCTGTTTGGGAAGTAAGAAGTACCTTTGACATCTCTTCATCTGCAAAGAATTCTCGATGTGAAAACACAGAGACAAAGGGCGGATCTTTGAATAGGAAAAAGAGTGGATCTGCGGGGTCCCAAAAGGGGCTTATTCGAAAAAACCCTTGTTCTTTGGAAGCTCTATCTCGTGTCTGGTACTGCATGGTTCCACTCTGCAAGAACTCCAAATCATTCTCTGGAAGCTCATCCTCTTCTTCATAAATGATCCGCTTGCCCCGAAATTTGGCCCCCTCATAGTGAAATCCCAATGAATTGGGTTCGATACAATCTAATAGAAAGCCCCCAGGGTGCCATATTCTAGGAGCCCAAAAAATTTGATTGCATGAATCCTCCTCTATTATCTGTTGTGGGTCGAGGGCTCCTTCCCCTTCTTCAAACTCCGATTCGTATTTTTCATAGAGAAATCTCTGATCAACGATAGAACAAGATCCATTTTGCATATCGAAGAGGTTCCTCAGTTCGGGCCGAAGCAATGTCACTCCTCGATCATTATCAAACGGACTGTAATCTTTTTCTGTCCGTGAGGATCCCGTCAGAGCGCCTTCTATTTCTAATAATAGGCCATGAACTAGATCAGAATCATTCTCAACGAGTCCATAAGAAGTGATCCCATTTATTTCATCGGGTCCGGGTAGAGACCAAAGATCTTGAGCGACCCATCCGGCAGAACAACTCAAAAGATAAAGAAGTATCGTAAATTTCTTCATGCTCGTTCCAAGTTCGAAGTAAAATTTGTACAAATAAGAACCCCCTTCGTTACATGATTCCTTCATATACATATAGATAGAAGATATTTGAATAGGGCAATGACTTAGAAGTACATTTTGTGCAACAGCCCTTCCTATCTGATAGAAAAGGATTCCATGATCCTGAACCGATCTGACCTGGGATCGCAAATACCAAGTTTGTCTATGAAGAGCGGATCTCATTGTATTACAGTCTATAATTGATTTATTCTGTGTAATACGAATCGATAGGGCCTCATTGGTAAGTGCTACAAGATCTAGTGCATTGGAACCCATGGTGATGGACCCAAATCCATTTGTATGGAACATTTGATTTTCAAAGTAAAACCCCCTAGTATATGTTAGAGTGAAAAAGTGCTTTCGTTGTTGTGGAATAAGAAGCCTTCGTATCTTAATGAATGTATTTAAATGATTCGGAGCTATTAGAGCGGGATCCACTTTTTGGGGTTTATGAGTCGAAGCAATAACGACATTTTTTCTAGTAAAACTTCTTTCAAAATCCCTGGAGAGAAAGTTCACTAATAGACCGAGGGATAAGGAATTCGACTCATTCACATCCAGATCATGAATGTTTGGAATCCATATTATGCAAGGAGACATTGCTTTTGCTAATTCGAATTGAAGGGTGATATAAAATCGGTCTATTTCCGGCATCATATCCATAGTTAGCGCATTCATCATAGTAAGCAGATCCAGCTCCGTCTCAAGATCCATATCGTCATCACTCTCCATATCGTCATCACTCTCCATATCGTCATCACTCTCATCCATAAGAAAACCATTTTTTTTATCCAGGAACTTGTTCAGAAATACCGTAATAAAAGGAACATAGGAGTTTGTAGCTAGGTATTTGACCCAATAGGATCGTCCAGTTCCTATAGAACCTATCACTAATATACCCCTAGAGGGGGATGATAGGGCTGCTAAGCGGAGCGAAAAGGGTTTTCCATGAGATGGGAAATGAAAACGATTAGCCCCACATGAGGTTTTTTGTGAATAAGTGATTGTCTGATAATGAGCAAGGAATATCCGTCTTTCTGCTAAACAGGATGTATGAAACTCATAATTCATGAGATACTTATTATGAATGTCAACTAAGTATCGTAAATAAATTGCTCCTGGTTGTTCAATGATTTGATAACCAGAGTCATTCTTTGATAAATGATCACGATGAGTCAGACTCCATAGAATTTGATCAATCCTTTTTTCTATCGTTAAGGTGGAGAATTGAACCAATAATTCTCTTTCTTCATCATCCATCGAATCACTGTTCGCGAGCCAGGATTCTATTTTATCATCCATCCAATCACCGTTCAAGTTTTTTTTTCTTATCAATGAATAGAGATCTTTACTTGTATGACTTAGATCTCTCGTATTTCTCGAAAAAGTGATTCGATGGATGGGATTTGGTATGATGATACTTATGATGAGATCGATGATATTGATGAGATGGATATTCCAATCTTTCTTAGAGCGTTTGACCCCATAAGTGGGACCACCCAAAAACATGTTGCCGACAGAAGAACCCCGTATTCTTTCTTTTAAAGAATCTCCTAATTTTTCCAGAACAACTAGAACGATTTTTTTGAACCTGAAAGAATTCAGTTCAGATGTAGGATACCTATCCAGAAGTTTTTGCAACTCCATCATCAATGATGGAATCATCAAAGATTTGACCTTTTCGAACTCTGTCTGTAACTCAGAGGATCGGGAAACAAAGAGAAGATGTGTACGAACGAGATAGCCAGCAACAAAAAGAAGGATAAGGATGGAATAGAGGAACTCCCGAACATTTGGCGATCTCAGATGTGTCGATATCGATGACTCATTCTTTCGATGAATCATTTCTTCGGACAGAAGATTATGTAAACACTGACTCGAAATCTCACTTATCAGATTCCGTTGTGGAAGACACAATTTTTTCTGAAGAATCATTCGCCATGATATATCTGATCCATGAATCATATCATGAAAAATGGATACAAATTGTTGACTGCTACTTCGTATCGGCAATAGGTCTGAAAAAGGATCTAAAAATATCAAATACAGATATTTATACCCTGTCGAAGTAAGGAACCATGGCATATATGTTTGGAATAGATTCCATTTTGAGAGAGTTGAAAAAGCACTTTCCCGTGGAAAGGTTCTATCCTTCTGCCCTTTCTCAACGCATTGATTTAAACAAAGACTCTGTTTTTTCCTCTTTTCGGATGGTACATCTTTCTCAGAACGTTGACTGGGAATCAAACTCATGTTTGAATTGAAATGGAGATACGGATGCAAGTGAATCCCTTCTGAATAATCATCAGATAGATTCATATCTGAAAGAGGTTGACAAGAAGTGCTTTCAAAATGGACGACTCTTGGTCCATCTTTTAGAGGTGTTCCAGAAATGTCTGCAATCGAGTCAATAGCTCTACGAGCGAATGGATCGGTACGAGGAAAATGGAAAGATTTGTACAATCTATTCGTTTCGTCACCACTTTTTGGAAAATCGTTAGGTATGAATATGTATGATACCTGTGACTCGATTGGTGAAATAGTCTCTCTCTCCAAAAAAGCATGTTTTTTACCGACGCACAAAGAAAATGTTTGATTGTGAATGAACAGGATATAGAGGAATTGTCCATACGTCAAATCATCATTATTGATACGGGCCCTTCTTTCCACATAAAAAGGGAATCTTTTCTTACAACAATAGAAGCAGAAGTTATGTTGATTCATCAAGAATCGGATTCGATTTGCTTTATAAAAAGAAGATATCAATGAACTTCTATGAAATGGTTTCGCGGGATTCAGCCAATTGTCTTGATCGTGGTATATCATTGAGAAGAAATAGGAATCCGTGTTTTCAAAGGATTGACTGCGATTCTTTCGAGTATGGAATAATGATGAGTCAATCATCAACTTTGGTATCTTATTGAACAAAAAAGGTGATCTTCTTCCTCCATGGATCAATAATTTAGATTTTTGGGAAGTATCATGATCATCCATGAAGGGTTTCAATTGTTTCAAATGAACGATTTGAAGACCTATTGATTCTAACAACGGATTGCAGAGTTCATTCGGACCTTTTTCATAGATGTGGATCTCGGACCTATGAATGGGGATATTCCCAAAACTCACAAAGAAAAAAGGAAGTGAGTTAGACAAGAGAATCCACTTGGACAAAAGAAGTGACTTGGACAAATCTTTTTTGTCGATAACCCCACCACCATCCATTGAATATCGTATACGTAAGCGATCGAACACTACTATCCAACGGCTCTTCTGCTCGGAAACGAAATGTTCCTGGAATTGATTGCTGGACCATTTGTATCTATATGCATTAGGATCCCGATTCATGGATCTCTCGATTCGATAAATAAAAAAAATAGGATCGAACCATTTCTTTTGACTCTTTTTCAAATTCGATAAATGTTGGTTGATCGTATATTTCATTATAGATCTATGATTCAGAGTCTCATTTCCTATTGGATCCCTTTGAATTCCATATTCAAAGTAGCGATCGGATATTAAAAAGAATCGATTCCATAAATTTATTATGTACCCTTCGGTGCTATTATAGATTTGAATCATCAGATTTCGGATCAAGATATATGGATTGACTATCTCCATTATGTTGTTGCTAGCAAATACCACTCTTTTTGGTTTTGGATCTTCCAAATTCCCGATGGAGATCCTTACCCATTTTTTTCTGATCCTTCGATCAAAAGATTCATTCTCTTCATAAAAAAGAATAGGAAGTATCACCCATAAAGATTTATTTTTTGATTCATCCCTGTAGAATACCTCATTCAAGAATTTTTGATCCAATCCGTAGGAATCAATCGAAAAGGCAAATCCCTTATGATACACTAGATCCGGCTCGGTTATTGATAGAGTGAATAGATCTGCCATTTGAAATATCTCTTCTGATTCAAAATCATGGCGGTACGTGTATCCCCCCCTTTTCCGGTCATGAAATAGATGAAATAAATCCAAAAATGGATTGTTGTTCAAGAATGAAATCTGATCACTTTCCATATCCGGTTCATCCTTCGGAACCATATCACATCCCGGATCTGATGAAATAGGATGCATTGAGACGGTATTTTGGTTATACGTAATGATCTTGATACTCATTTCTTTCTTTTCCGATCGCCTGGAAGGGAGAAAAGAAACATCTTGTTGTTTCTTCAACAATTCTCTAGTGGACCTCTCAGTAGGATTCGAACCCAGATGAAGTTCTGACCATCTGTCAGAGAAAAAAGAACGAATGGATCTTGTAGGATTCCCAATACATTCTTCAATTTCTTCCGGAAGCAGATGAAAATTCATCTGCTGCTTCTCACGTTCCGTGGTGAATAGCCGGGACATGGAGGAAAATCCAGAAAGGCATTTCGGGAATCGGTCTGATTCTATCTCTGTTCGTTCCGTTTTCAGAAAGGAAGGATCCCAGAGAATCGATCTTTCTTTTAGTTGTTGAATCTCTCTTTGATTGATCAATGTGTGATATTCCGACGAATCCTCAGGACTAATGATTGAATCCAAAAAAGGATCTCTGGATTCAGAAGATCCTTTCCATTGGCTAGATCTTGTGGAATCGCATGGAATATTGGACAATACATTCCGTACCTTGCTAAAAAACCGATCCTTATTTACCAACCCATTGTCTAACCATCGATTCTCTCTTGATACGTTCCTCAACAAATCCGATTCGTGCGGATTCTTCCCCCAACTCACGAAGAGATCTTGACGGAATTGCCAAATATAAAATTGAACACAATTTTGCAAAGAAATCACCCACTTTTTTCTCGAGAAGAGATGGGATAATACATGCTCCATATCATTGGATGGAATAGTGGACTCAGCTCCTTGTTGTTTGAAGAAACCCTCCTCAATGGGTATTTGTTCAATAAAAGCAGACATTAGATAACAAATCCAGTCTATCACTAAAGTTTCCAATCGCTGTCCCGAATTCAAGTGGATAATGTTTCGCCTCTTCCTCAGAGAAAGACGATCCACAAATTCCCAATCATGGTCCTTGCGGATCGGATCATCCATATTATAATATACAAAAAGAAACTCCAGATATTTATATTTTTTCTCTTTGAATGAGATCTCAATTCCAGCGACGGTTTCATGATTTGAAATCTTACTACTAGTATTCTCCCTATTTTTTCCGATCCAGTTCCTCCACCGCGAACCCCAGTTAGATTCAGGCATGATACACTTTTTAGTTTTTGGGAGAAGCCAAGGACTCTCTTTCGGATCCAGGAAACGACTCTCAGAGATATTTTTTCCTTTTGGAAGATACAACAGGAGCGAAACAATCAACCTATGGATATTATAGGAAAACCCAAAAGATTCTTCTAATGTATCATTTCTGGGTCCAATGGAATTCATAGGTATAGTAGGAATAAGCCCTCTCAAATAGAGATTTTTTCTTTCGACCATATTTCGATTGTTAATACGATATATAAGGACCGCTACTACAAAGAGTACAACACCCTTGATCGTGCGATTGCTTGTCGAACCCTGTGAATTGCGTGCAAAAAGTAGGATACTCCAAATTCGGGGGTCAAAGAGTAGTTTTATAAAGCGTTCTTGGTGGAAAAAAATGTGAATGAAAGATCCCACTGAATGGAATTGGGTCCATGAATCTAAGAAATAGTGAGAATG